TTTATCGGATCATAAAAACCAACTTTCCGAAGATCTCTTCCTTCTCTTCGGGACCGAACATCAATTGCAACGATTCGATAGACGGCTCAGTGGGATAGATGTAGATGAATAACCCCCCTAGAAACGTATAGGAAGTTTTCTCCTCGTACGGCTCGCGAAAAAATGATTCTAAGTTCTATTTATGTATAGAATTACATACAATCACAAATGGGTCTATAAAATGGTTAGATGAATTAGATTATGGTTTAAATCCCTCTTTTTTTTTATTTTTACTTCCTGAAAAAAAATCATTTGTACTCATAACTCAAGTTAGATAACTCTCAAATGGCTCAAAGGAAAATTTTTACGCATTTCATTTATTGAGCGGTCTTTAAACCCCCTTTCTTTTTGTTTGTTTCGTTTCAAATCGATTTTCATTTTTATTATGGTCTAGTTATAGAAACAATGGAAAAGGTATTTTCTTGTTTTGGGATCCTTTAATCTTTGTTTTAAATCATTGGGTTTAGACATAACTTCGGTGATTCTTAATCTTTTCAAAATGGCAGCAACATACCCTTTTTGCGATTGATTTATAGTAAAAGTAAAGAATCATAGAAAAGGTTGATTCTCATGTAATACACTTTGTATGAAAAGAGTTTTTTCAATTCCAAGAATTTTTTATTAGATTAGAAACGTGAAACCCTTTCAATTTCTCTATCGAAGATATACTTACGAAGTTCTTCCAATTTATTGATTGACATTAACCCTAGATCTTTGCCCCTGAGAAATGAATCAATACTTTCGACCCGAGCTCCATCATGGACTATTTACATTACAACCCAACGAGGTTTCTAGTAAAACAGAAGAAATATAAATGATGTCGAGCCAAGAGCACCTTCATCCTTATATAAAATGGTGGATGTAAGTCCACAACGGATCATGTCTTTCAAGCCGCACGTTGCTTTCTACCACATCGTTTCAAACGAAGTTTTACCATAACATTTCTATAATTTGGAACCGGTATGGAATTGATTCAATTATGGAATCGTGAATAATCATTGGTTCATTCGGTACATAGTAATTTATCACCTTTCTTCTAGATAGATGGATAGAAATATTTCTGAAGAAGTTTTAGCACGAATTCAACATAACCCCAATTTTATCGTTATAGTATAAATGCAAGATTTTTTGAATTGTCAAAATCAATTATTAGATTCTAAAATAGAAATAAAAAAATGAATAACTTAATTATTTTTGAATATCTACAAATAACTCAAAAATATAGATTCACCAACCGCGCACACCTTTAAACTTTAAAATATAAAAGATTTCATTCATAAAGAATCATGAAAATTAATGAGTTTATAATTAACTTTCCTACTTTGATATTATTATTTGAATAAAGTTTTAGAGTACGAATCAAATTTGATCATCATAAAAAATTTCTCTATTTCTTTTGGAATTGAATCACCAATAATTCAAATTTAAAGCCAATAAACGTATCAAACAACAAATCAATAAATAAAATTTGTTGTTTATTTTTATGAAATAAATAAAAAAGACTGATGGTAGGGAAGATTTTAGTCCTTATTCTTTCGATTCTTATTTTATCAAATAGCTAAAAGAATAGTTCCTATCTATATCTATCAGATAGATTGAACGATTGTCACTCTTATAGATATTCTATGTTAGATATTGTTAGATATTGAGATTTTCATTTTCAATTTAAGAAATCACAAAATTCTTGTTTCACAACGAAAAACGACGCTCAATGAAATAGAACAATAACAATATATACATATAGACTATGCATTTCCTCATTTTATATACGGATTTTCATATTTTGTTTAACTTGATATTCAGTAATCTTTCTATAAGTCTATAAGATTGTCATAAAAGAAATAAAGGAATGAAAGTAAAGTGAATAGAATGAATGAATCCGTTTATCTCAATTTTCCCGCTCCTTCCATCGATTTCTAATTATTCATTAGAGTCAAACACGAAATACCTAAAAGTTCAAATAAACTAGATCGCGTAATTTGATTGTTTATTAATGAAATTTGGATAGACAAAGATATTGAACTTAATACTTGCCCTTGCTAATTAACTTCGATCTACTCCCCAAGAATGAAAAATCATAATAAATAAAAAAAGGGAGGGATACCCCCCCTTTTTTCGGGATGCTGGCTATCTTATATAGGTACAAAGCCGAATAAGTATAGATTAAGTGCTTACTCCCTTTACTTTTTATTATTTTACCCTAACCGAGCCTTAAGAAAGAAAGAGATCCCCTTAATTAAATTCAATTATAGTACCAATAACTCCTGAAATGAAGAGATGCACAAAATGAATTTAAAAAAATAGAAAATAAGATCTAAGAAAGATAGGTTCTTTCGCACAAAATGCATATGCATCGTTGAAAATTCAATATCGGATGAACGGTTTTTCGAAGTAAATAACTTTCTTCAATACTCAATAGGAGCAAAGTAAACATATAATCAAAAACAAACCACTCGATTTTTTAATAAAAATCCTTGGATTGTGCTTTATATGCCTATCTTACTTGGATTACAAAGAAATCTCATTTAGGTGTCTCCACATGTCATTTGAACTCGATGCAGTTCGAGTTTGTCAAAAAAAAGATTTATTTAGAGAATAATCAGAAATAGGAATCACATTCTATTCCATATTAGACCTTTAAACATAAACAGAAAGTTGTTTACAAGAATCTTATTCTTATTCTAATCAAATTTAGATTTAGAATGAAATATGATCTGGGACGGAAGGATTCGAACCTCCGAATACCGGGACCAAAACCCGTTGCCTTACCACTTGGCCACGCCCCATTTAAATTTCTATTCGACACTAATAAAGAATAATACTAGTATTAGTTGATCGTCAATTCCGGTCCAAATATAGAATTTAGAGATCTTGCTAAGATTTTGATACGTATATAGTTAGTTAGTATTAGAATAAAAATATAGAATAAAATTGAATTTATTGATCATTACATATAATTCAATTAAGATATTGTATGAAAGCCGAATTTCTTCTATTCTATTTGAGAATGGGAGGGGTTTTGATTGGGTGAATTCAATGAAAAAGAAGAATTTTGTATACCTTACTTTCTTCATTTTTACTTCATATCAATAACTCAATCAAAATGCAATTATCTCCAAGAACAAAATGTCTGTTATGCTTAATATCTTTAGTTTGATCTGTATTAATTCGGCTCTTTATTCGAGTCATTTTATCTTCGCCAAATTGCCAGAGGCCTATGCTTTTTTGAATCCGATTGTAGATATTATGCCAGTCATCCCTCTGTTTTTTTTTCTCTTAGCCTTTGTTTGGCAAGCTGCTGTAAGTTTTCGCTGAGATCTTTAATATTATCCTAGAAAATTCATGATTTATTTCGAAAATTCTATCAATCAGAGTCTTCGAGAATATCTAATTTTGGGTATGAAATAAAATTTGAGTAATGAAAGACTCTTATGACAAAATAATTTTTATAAATTCAAAATTTTTCTATTTCTAGAAAGCGCTTCATTTCATGGTGTCAAAATAGGATATGTGGTATAAAAACAGACGATCTATTCCCCTCTTTCCCAAAAAATGATCTTGGAGATTGTGTAATGCTTACTCTCAAACTTTTCGTTTACACAGTAGTGATATTCTTTGTTTCTCTCTTCATCTTTGGATTCCTATCTAATGATCCAGGGCGTAATCCTGGACGTGAAGAATAAAAAAATTATTTGAAAATTTTGAAAGATAAATCAAATTCAAATAACAAAGTCATCGAGGGAGGCGGAAAGAGAGGGATTCGAACCCTCGGTACAAATAACTCGTACAACGGATTAGCAATCCGCCGCTTTCGTCCACTCAGCCATCTCTCCCAATTCAAAAAAAAATTACTATGTTACATTACACATAAAGTAAGGATTAAAAAAGGCTTTCTTTCGATCTTTTTATTATAAAATAATATATTCTAATATATAGAAGAATATAGATTTAGATGTGTATCACTTTTATCAGCAATTCCATTTAGATAAAATAAAGTAAGAGCTGAAAGGATCCAATATAAAGAAAACTAAAAAAAGACTTATTGTTTTCATTTTGATCGAAGGTCCCTTTTTCTTTTACTCCCACGGCCGGGCTGGCTAGCTCAACACCTAGCCAGGCCCCTCTTTTTGTTCCAACGAATGATAGATAAAACTATTTATCGAATTTGAAAATAGAAAGACTTGTTAGTAAATTCAAACAACTCGAAAGTCTCATTTATTATTTTATTCTTTTTTTTTACTTGAACTACTTTTTTTATATTTTTTAGAATACAAAATGGAATAGAATAAAAAAAAAAAAAAAAGAAACTCTGGACTTTTACACAACGCATTTTTATGTTATGATTTTGGTGCTTTTAGTAAACCGTCTCTATTAAAATTACTCCAAAGGACTTCTTATTTCATTTTTAATTTAGTTATATTATTTAAATCTTCTTTTCCTGCTTTAATCCCGCAAACACGAAAAATAAAGTTAACGCTCTAATTTTCATGATTCATTTAGGATCCTATTTTGATTACGCCAAATTACTCTGTTCGACAAAAGATCCATTTGTATACAACAATTAGATTGTAGCGGGTATAGTTTAGTGGTAAAAGTGTGATTCGTTCTATTAATCCCCTTAATAGTTAAGGGGTCTTTCGGTTTAATTTATATTCCGATCAAAAACTTTTTTTCTTAAAAGGATTAAATCCTTTACCTCTCAATGACTGATTCGAGGAAAAATAGAAATTCTCGTGATTTGTATCCAAAGGTCAATTCGAAATTGAAAAATTGAATTATAAAATTGCGAAACATAATTTGTGAATTGGATTAATACTTCCAATTAAATAATTATGAATAAAGGATCCATGGATGAAGATAGAAAAGTAGATTTCTAACCGTAACTAAATCTTCAATTTTGAATTGGTAGAGAAGAAATTGAAGCAAAAGAGCTATTAAACGATGACTTTGGTTTACTAGAG